GGCAATTATAGGTCCTGGGAGGCAATTCTAATTGGTCAATAAAAATGGATTTCAATGCTATTTCTTTTTTCGTTTTCCTTAGCTTAGCCAACCTATCATGAAAAGTAAAAAAGGGTAAAGTAACCTTGTACTGATTGTTCTCTAAATGGAAGTTTTCTTCTTCTGCATGTAGAAAAGGAATAAAGAAATCAATTAAATTCCGGGAGGCTTCATGAAGTGCTTCTTTAGGAGTTAAACTTCCGTTTGTCCATATTTCGAGAAAAAGTATCTCTTGTTTTTCATTTCCATTCCCATAAGAATGAATACTATGATTCGCATTTCGAACAGGCATAAATACAGCATCTATAGGATAACTTCCATCTTGAAAGTTTTTTGGTGTTTTTATATGATATCCGCGATTCCTCTCGATTTGTAATCCAATACACAAATTAATGGGTTCCGTTAGATTAGCTATATACTGTGTGTTATCAACGATTTCCACAGAAGTTGGTAAGATGATGTCTTGAGCAGTTACACATCCAGGACCCTTGACACAAATAGACGCGTTGCGAGTTCCATATAGATTACTTCTCAATACAATTTCTTTCAAATTCATTAAAATTTCATGTACTGATTCTTGAATACCTACTATGGTAGAATATTCATGTGGTATTTTTTCAAATTTTGCACGGGTGATACATGTTCCTTCTATTTCACCAAGCAAAGCTCTTCGCATCGCAATGCCTATTGTATCGGCTTGCCCTTTCATAAGGGGAGATAGAATAAAGCGTCCATAATAAAGACGCTTACTGTCTGCTCTTGATTCAACACACTTCCACTGTAGTGTCCGAGTAGATACTCTTACTTTCTCTCGAACCATAATAATATTATTTGATCAGATCATTGAATCGTTTATTTCTCTTGAAATCTCTTTCATTTTGATTTCTACACACGTCTTTTTTTAGGAGGTCTACAGCCATTATGTGGCATAGGGGTTACATCACGTACGAAACTTAATAGTATACCACTTCTACGAATAGCTCTTAATGCTGCATCTCTTCCGAGACCAGGACCTTTTATCATGACTTCTGCTCGTTGCATACCTTGATCTACTACTGTCCGAATAGCATTTCCTGCTGCGGTTTGAGCAGCAAATGGTGTCCCCCTTCTTGTACCATTGAATCCACAAGTACCCGCGGAGGACCAAGAAATTACCCGACCCCGTACATCTGTAACAGTCACAATGGTATTGTTGAAACTTGCTTGAACATGAATAACTCCCTTTGGTATTCTACGTGTACTTTTACGTGAACCACTACGGGCATTCCTACGTGAACCAGTTCTTGGTATAGATTTTGCCATACTTTATCATCTCATAAAGAAAAATTCGAGATATATGGATATATCCATTTCATGTCAAAACAGATCCTATTTTTTTTTTTCATGTCAAAACAGATCCTATTTTTTTCATTGGGTCCTTTACGTTAGAGAGCCCCTTTTCAAAAGATTATCCTTGTCTTTGTTTATGTCTCGGATTAGAACAAATTACTAGAATTCGTCCTCTTCTACGGATCAGTCGACATTTTTCACAAATTTTACGAATGGAGGCCCTTATTTTCATAGTTGTCGTTCCTTAACTTAATCCTGACTCTATTTATTGGAAGAAAATAAGTTTCTTGAAATGTTGAACCTCAAATTGTATCCCCATGAAGGGAATGCTGAAGTTGAAAAAACAACTTAATCATTCGAATCCTTGTTGTGGCATCTATAAATTATACGCCCTCTGCTTGAATCATAACGACTTACTTCAATTTTGCCCCTCTCCCCCCATAGTATACGTGTAAAACTCCGTCGGATCCTTCATGAAACATAACCTAGAATTAGATCTTCATTATCGAAAAACCCTGAGCATACATACCATTGAGAAGGAGAAGTGATTCATTAATTAAAATTAAACCTTCCTGAATCCATTTTTTTGTTCTTTCATTCTAGGTAAAAGCCCTAGAAGTATCACCTAATGTAGTAGGAATGATATCAACTAACCCACCCTTTTTTCTTTTGACAAATAGGAAATTCCGGATCCAATTCGGATATCAGAACAGAAAGATTACCATATATAACACAAAATTTCTCCGCCGATTCCTTCTAGTCGAGCCTCTCGGTCTGTCATTATACCTCGAGAAGTAGAAAGAATTACAATCCCCATCCCGCCTAAAATTCTAGGAATTCGTTGATAGTTCGAATAGATTCGTAGGCCAGGCCTACTGATACGTTTTAAATTTAAAATAGTTCGATAGGGTCCTTTCCTATTCCTTCTATGTCGTAGGGTTAAAACCAAAAAATATTTGTTGTTTTCCTGATGCTTCCTCACGTTTTTGATAAAACCTTCTCTTAAAAGTATTTTAACAATGTTTTCCGTGATGGTAGTGGATGCTATTTGAATCGTCCCTTTTCTATTCATGTCAGCATTTCGTATAGAGGTTATTATGTCAGCAATAGTGTCCCTACCCATGATAAACTAAAATTTTGGTTGCCTCCCATTTTTGATATAATCAACATGCTATTTTTTATTTATTTTTTAATTTTTATATTTTTGTTATTAAATAAAGGGATATGCGTCCGATACAACCTAATGCACTAATTACTCTATTTCATCCAAATACTATGTATAATATAACTATATTACGTATGATCTCATCTTATAATACCTCAGGTGCTAATGAAACTATTTTAGTGAAATTTAACTGTCTCAATTCTCGGGCAATCGCACCAAAAACTCGAGTTCCTTTTGGATTTCCTTCTTGATCAATCACAACTGCAGCATTATCATCATATCGTATTATCATACCGTTGTCACGTTTAAGTTCTTTACAAGTACGTACAATTACAGCTCTGATCACCTCTGATCTTTCTAGAGGTGTGTTTGGTAATGCTTCCTTGATCACAGCAACAATAATGTCACCGATATGAGCATATCGGCGATTACTAGCTCCTATGATTCTAATACACATTAATTCTCGGGCCCCGCTGTTATCCGCTACATTCAAATGGCTTTGAGGTTGAATCATATCATTTTTGAATCTGTTCTTTCAATGTTAATGCAAAGGGCGAAGTAAAAAAAAAGAAATATTGTTTGTCAAAAAGAAACCTGCAATTTTTTTTTATCCCCAAGACTTCTTTTCTTTGGTTCTACGTTCCTATCCCGAAATAAGAAATTGAGTTCGTATAGGCATTTTGGACGCCGCTATTGAAATAGCCTTTCTGGCTATATTTTCTGCTACTCCGCCCATTTCATAAAGTATTCGACCTGGTTTAATGACAGCTACCCAATATTCGGGAGATCCTTTACCCGAACCCATACGTGTTTCCGTAGGTCTTACCGTAACTGCTTTGTCTGGAAATATACGTACCCATATTTTTCCACCACGGCGCACATTTCTTGTCATTGCTCGTCGCCCTGCTTCTATTTGTCTAGATGTGATCCAAGCGGGTTCAAGTGCCTGAAGAGCATATTTACCGAAAGAAATACGATTACCTCGATAAGATATTCCTTTCATTCTTCCTCTATGTTGTTTTCGAAATCTGGTTCTTTTAGGGTTATAGTTGATGGTTCTTTCTCAATTCCATCTCTACTACAGAACCGGACATGAGAGTTTCTTCTCATCCGGCTCATCGCGAATGAAACGATTCCAATTTGATAATTTTATGAAAATATACTGAATCATGGATTCTTTGAGATTTCATCTAATCTATTAGAAATTTCTATATCTTGTTTGGATATATACTTAAACATGTATTTTTTTTTCTAGATAATTATTTCTATTTCTAGATAATGTGGTTTTTTTCTAACGAATCTTTATTTTGTTTTGCCTTTGATCATATTATCATATTGGATCGAACAAGATTGAGTAATCTAATAAAAACCTTCGCGGGCGAATATTTACTCTTTCAATATCTATTTTAGTTGTAGGGTTAGCTCATGAATTCTCGGAATAAATGAATTGGTCCCTGGTTCGTTCCGCCATCCCACCTAATGAATTATTAGGATTCATTTATCAATAGAATCTTACGTATTCATAGGTTCCATCGTTCCCGTCGCTTCGCAATTAATGGTTAGGTTTGAATTCTACAATGGAGCCCCTCATGAAATTTGTTCTTGAGTCAATCTTTTTAGTCTTTATTGACTCGAGGCTCTTGATTTTTTTCTATGAATAGATTCATATACTTATGGATGAATCAGTATTGATGCTTTATTACACTGCCTTTTCTGAGATGACTCATAAACCTTACATATATTGGAATCCTATATCATTGATATTCTTTTTCTTTCTTTCTCTCAACCTTCCCTTTATCTGCATACTTTTTTTATATCATAATCAGATTGATTTTTTTTTTTTTATGTAAGAAAGATTTCAGTTGCTACAATGATATGACCAATATATCATATCTTGACTGCTTTTTTGTATCCAGATAATGTGAAACGATGAGTTGGTTATTAGTTATATAGTTATTAGTTCACAGTAGGGGTCTGTCCATTTTTTTGGAATTCTATCCTATAAAAAAAAAAACCAACGAGTCGCACACTAAGCATAGCAATTATATGAAATCATCAATCAAATTTTTATTCAAACCTATAGAATTGCTTATTTTTTTGATTTAAGAGAAAAAGCATGAAAAGAAAAAGTTTTTTTTTATTCTATTTTTTTTTATCAATGGATATAGTGTAAAGAGTAAAGCCAGCGAAAGTATTCTTATTCCCAAAATATCCAAATTTTGATGCCTAATACTCCATAGACCGTTCGGACTCCATAGGAACAATAATCAATTTTAGCTCGAATGGTTTGTAGAGGAACCCTACCTTCTCTCATCCATTCGACACGTGCAATTTCTTTTCCGTCGAGGCGACCTGCAATTTGTACTTGAATTCCTTTTGTATCTGCCTGTTCGGTTAATTCAATAGCCTTTTTTATTGCTTTGCGAAATGAAACTCTATTCTTTAACTGTCCGGCTATAAATTCTGC